TTATTTCTTTTTTATTTTTTTTTATTTAAATAAAATTTATTTAAATTGGTTTTGAAATTGATTAAATGAAATTATTTATTCTAATATTTATATATATATATATATATTAAATATTTATATAATTAATATAATATATATATATTAAATATTTAAATATATTATAAAATTTATAATATATTAACTTATTAAGAAAATTAATATTAATTATATTAATATATAATAATTTTTATGAATTATTATTGTTTAATTCTTAAATTAGGGTTTTAATAAGAATATTAGAATAAAAAGAAAAAGAAAATATTTAAAATTTAATAATTTATATTAAATATTTTAATATAAAATTATAAATTATATTAAATATTTAAATATAAAAAAAAAAAAAAAAAAATCTATGTGAGAAATTGTATATATAATATAATAATTAATAAAAATTTTATGATTTAAATAATTTATTTAAGGTATATTTTGCATATAAATTATAGTGTTAAATTTGAATTTATTTTAATAATAAATTTAAAATAATAATTAGTAATTAATATTAAAATATTTAAGAAATTAATATTTAGTAATATTAAAATTAATAACAAATTTTGTGCCAGCAGTTGCGGTTAAACAAAAGTTAAATTAAATTATATTAGTAATTAATAAATAAAAAAAAATATATTATAAATTTTAAATTATTAGGTGAAATTTTAATTTAATAAAAAATTATTTAAATTTTATGATTTAATAAATTTTTATAAAAACTAGGATTAGATACCCTATTATTAAAATTTTAAAATTAAAATACTAAAATAGTAAATAATTATTTATTGAAACTTAAATAATATGGCGGTATTTTAGTTTATTTAGAGGAATCTGTTTAATAATTGATAATCCACGAATAAATTTACTTAATTTTTAATTTTGTATATCGTTGTTAAAAAAATATTTTTTAATAATAATAATATTTAAAAATTTAAAATAAATTTAAATCAGATCAAGATGCAGATTATAATTAAGAATATAATGGATTACAATAAATTTATTTAAATGAATATTAATTTGAAAAAATTAATTGAAATTGGATTTAAATGTAATTTTATTTAATTTAATAAAATGATTTTTAATTAAAATATGTACATATTGCCCGTCGCTTTCATATATAATTGTAAATATTTAAAATTGAAATAAGTCGTAACAAAGTAGAGGTACTGGAAAGTGTTTCTAGAAAGACAAATTAGAGCTTGAAAAAGTATTTCATTTACATTGAAAAGATATTATAATAAATAATTAATTTGAGGGGAAAAATTAATAATTTGAGATTTAATAAAAGAATTTTTATAATAAAAAGTATATTAATTATTTTAATGGGGGTTAAAGTATATTAATAGAAAAAATTTAAAAATTTATAGTGAATTAAGTATTGTGAAAGAATTTTGAAATAATATAAAAAGAAATTAATTAAAAGTAATTTTTATTTAATGTATCTTGTGTATCAGAGTTTATTAAAAAATATTCTTGGTTAAAAGAAATTCTCGAATTTAAAAGAGATAATTAATTAAAAAAGTTATTGTTATATAAATATTTTTAATAATTAATTGGAAATGAAATGTTAATCGTTTTTAAATATATCTAGTTTTTTTAGAAAAAAATTTAATTTTAAATTTATTATTTTTATTTATTTATTTATTAATAAATAAAAATAATAAATTTTATATTTTAAGGGATAAGCTTTAATTTTGAAAAATATAATTATTAATAAAGTAAATAATTAAAAATTATATAATTTATATTGTTAATTAATTATAATTTATTATAAATAATTTTATTTTAAATAAAATTTAATTAAAAATTTATTTTTATATAAAAAAATAATTTAAAAATTATATTAAATTAGTTATAATGATAAAATTAGTATATGAAAATAAAATTAATTTAAATTAATAAAAAGTAAATTAATTAAAAGGAATTCGGCAAAAATTTATATTCACTTGTTTAACAAAAACATGTCTTTTTGAAAATAATATAAAGTCTAGTCTGCCCACTGATTTTATATTGAAGGGCTGCAGTATTTTGACTGTACAAAGGTAGCATAATCATTAGTCATTTAATTGATGACTTGTATGAAAGATTGGATGAAATATAAACTGTCTCTTAATTAATATGTAGAACTTAATTTTTTAATTAAAAAGTTAAAATGAATTAAAAAGACGAGAAGACCCTATAGAGTTTAATAATTAAATTTTATTAAAATTATTTATAAATTTAATTATTTAAATTTTTTTAATTATTTTATTGGGGTGATAGAAAAATAAATTAAACTTTTTTTAATAAAAACCATAAATAAGTGAAAAAATGATCCAATTTTATTGATTATAAGAAAAAATTACCTTAGGGATAACAGCGTAATTTTTTTTTTTAGTTCAAATAAAAAAAAAAGTTTGCGACCTCGATGTTGGATTAAGATAAAAATTAAATGCAGAAGTTTAAATTTTTGATCTGTTCGATCATTAAAATCTTACATGATCTGAGTTCAAACCGGTGTAAGCCAGGTTGGTTTCTATCTTTTAATAATATAAATATTTTAGTACGAAAGGATTAAATATTAAAATTAAATTTATTTATTTTTGAATTTTATTAAATTAAAATTAAATATTTATTTAATTAAAAATTAAAATTTGTTGCTATTTTGGCAGAAAAATGTAATGATTTTAGAAGTCATAAATATATAATTTATTTATATATATAGTAATAATAATATTATATATATATATATATATATATTAATTTATTATTGAAAATAAAATAAATAAATGATAATTTATGATATTTATATAATTTTTATTGGATTATTAATTTTAATTATTGGAGTTTTAATTGGAGTTGCTTTTTTAACTTTATTAGAGCGTAAGATTTTAGGTTATATTCAAATTCGAAAGGGTCCTAATAAATTGGGGTTTATAGGGATTTTACAGCCTTTTTCTGATGCAATTAAATTATTCACTAAAGAACAAACTTATCCTAATTTTTCTAATTATATTATATATTATTTTTCTCCTGTTGTTGGATTTATTATATCTTTAATTATTTGAATAGTAATTCCTTATTATTTTAATTTAATTAGATTTAATTTAGGAATTATATTTATTTTATGTTGTATAAGATTAGGGGTTTATACTGTAATAGTAGCGGGGTGATCATCTAATTCAAACTATGCTTTATTAGGGGGTTTACGAGCTGTGGCCCAAACTATTTCTTATGAAGTAAGATTAGCTATAATTTTATTATCAAGAATTATTATAATTATAGAATATAATTTAATCAATTTTGCTATTTATCAAAATATTGTTTGATTTTTGGTATTAATATTTCCTTTAAGATTATGTTGAGTTAGCTCTATATTAGCTGAAACTAATCGAACTCCATTTGATTTTGCTGAAGGAGAAAGAGAATTAGTTTCTGGGTTTAATGTTGAATATAGAAGAGGGGGATTTGCATTAATTTTTTTGGCTGAATATTCAAGAATTTTATTTATAAGATTATTATTTGTTTTAATTTATTTAGGGGGATTTACTTTAAGAATTTTTTTTTTTTTAAAGTTAGTTTTTATTTCTTTTTTATTTATTTGAGTTCGAGGAACATTACCTCGTTATCGTTATGATAAATTAATATATTTAGCTTGAAAAAGATATTTACCTGTTTCATTAAATTTTTTATTATTTTTTTTAGGTTTAAAAATTTATTTAATATAATTATTGATTATTTTTAGTATAAATTAATAGAATATTTATTCTTTCTTAAGTTTTCAAAACAAATGCTTATTACAAGCTCATTAATTTAATTAAAAATTAGGTTATCTCAGTATTTATTTAATAAGGGGTTAATAATATAATAAGAAAAATAAAATACTGTTAGTAGTTGACCAGTAATAATATAAGGATCTTCAACTGGTCGAGCTCCAATTCAAGTTAATAAAATAATTATTGTTACTAATGTTCAAAATAAAAGTTGATTAATTGGATAAAATTGAATACCTTGAATTTTTTTATTAAAAGTAAAAGGTAAAATAACTAAAATTAAAATTGATATTACTAGAGCAATGACTCCTCCTAATTTATTAGGAATTGATCGTAAAATTGCATAAGCAAATAAAAAATATCATTCTGGTTGAATATGTTCTGGAGTTACTAGAGGATTAGCTGGGATAAAATTATCTGGGTCTCCTAATAAATTTGGGTTAGTTAAGGTTAATAAAATTAAAATTATAATTAATATAATAGCACCTAAAATATCCTTATAGGAAAAAAAGGGGTGGAAAGGAATTTTATCATAATTACTATTTATTCCTAAGGGGTTATTTGAACCAGTTTGATGAAGAAAAAGTAAATGAATTATAGTTATTATTAAAATAATGAAGGGTAATAAAAAGTGGAATGTATAAAATCGAGTTAAAGTTGCGTTATCAACAGAGAATCCTCCTCAAATTCAATTAACTAGTATTGTTCCTAAATAAGGAATTGCGGATAAAAGATTAGTAATTACAGTTGCTCCTCAGAATGATATTTGTCCTCAAGGTAATACATATCCTATGAATGCTGTTGCTATTAATAAGAATAAAATAATTACTCCAATTATTCATGTTTGTTTTAAATTAAAAGATTCATAATAAATACCTCGTCCAATGTGTAAATAAATACAAATAAAAAAAAATGATGCTCCATTAGCGTGTAAAGTACGAATTAATCAACCATAATTTACATTTCGACAAATATAATTTACTCTATAAAATGCTAATTCAATGTTAGCGGTATAATATATAGTTAAAAAAAGTCCTGTTAAAATTTGAGTAATTAAACAAAGAGATAGAAGTGATCCAAAATTTCATCAATAAGAAATATTAGAAGGGGATGGTAAATCAATTAATGATCCATTAAGAATTTTAATAATGGGATTATTTTTTCGTAAAAGAATAAAATTATTTAAATTTGACATTTGTATTATATATATATATATATATATATATTAATAATTAAAATTGAGAAGTTAATTAAATTTAGATCGGAGAGGTCCGTAAAAAATATTAGTAATTTTTACTACTGCAACTAAAGTAATAAATAAATAAATAATTAATATTAATATAATTATAAATGTTTGATTATTATATAATTTACTTAAATTAATTATATTTTCATTATTTATAAATAAGGTTAATGAATTTATATTATTTATATCTGAATTAAAAGAAAAATTTATTCAATATAAATTGTTATAAAAGATTAATTGTAAAAATAAAAAAAATACAATAGAGAATAATAAAATTAATTTTATATTAAATGAAGGATTAAATAATTCATTAGAGGCAATTCTAGATACGTAAATAAATAATACTAGTAAACCTCCCATAAAAGTTAAAAATAAAATATAAGAAAATCAATAAGTTTTAATTATTATTCCTGATAATAAACAAATTAGTAAAGTTTGGAATAAAATTATTAATCCCATTGAAAGAGGATTATTTAAAAATAGTATAAATAAAGAAATAAAAGTAATTAAGAAAGATAAAAATATTTTTGTAATATCAAATCAAAGAATAGTTTAAATAAAATAATAATTTTGGAGATTATTGATAAAGAAATTCTTTTTCTTTGAAGTTTTTAAAGTAAATTACTTAATTTTGATTTACAAGACCAATGTTTTATTTTAAACTATAAAAACTATAAATGATAATTTTTATATGATTAATTTTTATTTTTATATTTATAGTTGGTAATTTAATTTTTGTACTAAAACATAAACATTTAATAATTGTTTTATTAAGATTAGAATTTATTGTTTTAAGAATTTTTTTTTTTATATTAATTTTTTTAAATTTTATTGAATATGATATATATATATTAATATTATTTTTGGTATTTTCTGTTTGTGAGGGAGCTTTAGGGTTATCTATTTTAGTGTCATTAATTCGTACTCATGGAAATGATTATTTTCAGGGATTTAATTTATTATAATTAAAAAAAATTAAATGATAAAATTTTTTATAATAATATTATTTTTAATTCCTATTTGTTTTATAAATAATATATTTTGAATGGTTCAAATAATATTATTTTTTATAATATTTATATTTATAAATATTATAATAACTTTTAGATTATTTTGTAATTTAAGATATATATTATCTTGTGATATTATATCTTATGGTTTAATTTTATTAAGTATTTGAATTTCTATCTTAATAATTATAGCAAGAGAAAATATTTTTAAATCAAATTTTTATGTTAATTTTTTTTTATTTAATGTTATTTTTTTATTAATTATATTATATTTAACTTTTAGTGTTATAAATATATTTATATTTTATTTATTTTTTGAGGGGAGATTAATTCCTACATTAATATTAATTATTGGGTGAGGTTATCAACCTGAACGTATTAAAGCTGGTATATATTTATTATTTTATACATTATTTGTTTCTTTACCATTATTAATGGGGATTTTTTATATTTTTAATGAAATAAATAGAATAATAATTTATTTTTTAAAATTTATAAATATAAATATTAATTTATTATATTTTAGAATAATTTTAGCATTTTTAGTTAAAATACCTATATATTTTGTTCATTTGTGATTACCTAAGGCTCATGTAGAAGCTCCTGTTTCTGGTTCAATAATTTTAGCAGGTATTATATTAAAATTAGGGGGTTATGGTTTATTGCGAATAATAATTTTTTTACAACAAGTAAATTTAAAATTAAATTATATTAGAATTGTTATTAGATTAATTGGTGGGTTTTATATTAGATTAAAGTGTTTTTGTCAGGTAGATATTAAATCATTAATTGCTTACTCATCAGTAGCTCATATAAGAATTGTTATTAGAGGTATTATAATTATAAATTATTGAGGATTTTTAGGTTCTTATATTATAATAATTGGTCATGGATTATGTTCATCTGGAATATTTTGTTTAGCTAATATTAGTTACGAACGACTTCATAGACGAAGATTATATATTAATAAAGGGATAATAAATTTTATACCTTCTATAAGATTATGATGATTTTTATTAATATCTTCTAATATAGCGGCTCCTCCTAGTTTAAATTTAATAGGAGAAATTAGTTTAATTAATAGATTAATGAGATGATCTTGAATATCAATGATTATATTAATATTAATTTCTTTTTTTAGAGCTGGATATAGATTATATTTATATTCTTATATTCAACATGGTAAATATTATTCAGGAGTTTATAGATATTATACTGGGGTATCTCGAGAATATTTAATTTTAATATTACATTGATTACCTTTAAATTTTATAATAATTAAGATTGATTATAGAATAATTTGATTTTATTTAAATAATTTAATAAAAATATTGATTTGTGGAGTCAAAAATATGAATAAATTTCATTTTAAATCATAAATAATTTAAAATATTCTATTTGTTTTATTTCTTTTTTTTTTTTAATATCAATAATATTATTAAATTTTTTTTTTATAATTTATTTTATTTTAAATAATATAGTTATTTTTTTAGAATGAGAAATTATTTCTTTTAATTCAATAAATATTGTTATATCAATTTTATTAGATTGAATATCTTTATTATTTATAATATTTGTATTTTTAATTTCTTCTGTTGTAATTTTTTATAGAAAAAGTTATATAAGATCAGAATTAAATTTGAGACGATTTATTATTTTAGTTTTATTATTTGTGACATCAATAATATTATTAATTATTAGACCAAATATTATTAGAATTTTATTAGGGTGAGATGGGTTAGGTTTAGTTTCTTATTTATTAGTAATTTATTATCAAAATTTAAAATCTTATAATGCTGGTATATTAACTGCTTTATCAAATCGAATTGGGGATGTATTTATTTTAATAATTATTTCTTGAATAATAAATTATGGTAGTTGAAATTATATTTTTTATTTAGAATTTATAAAAAATGATTGAGAAATAACAATAATTAGATCAATAATTATTATAGCTGCTATAACAAAAAGAGCTCAAATTCCTTTTAGATCTTGATTACCAGCTGCTATAGCTGCTCCTACTCCAGTTTCAGCTTTAGTTCATTCTTCTACTTTAGTGACAGCTGGGGTTTATTTATTAATTCGATTTAATTTATTATTAGTTAATACTTTTTTTTTAAAAATTTTATTATTGTTATCAGGTTTAACTATATTTATAGCAGGAGTTAGAGCTAATTATGAATTTGATTTAAAAAAAATTATTGCTTTATCTACTTTAAGACAATTAGGTTTAATAATAAGAATTTTAAGAATAGGGTTACCAGATTTAGCTTTTTTTCATTTATTAACTCATGCTATATTTAAAGCTTTATTATTTATATGTGCTGGGGTTATTATTCATATAATAAATGATATACAAGATATTCGATTTATAGGGGGAATTAGATTTTATATTCCTTTAACTTCATTATGTATAAATATTTCTAATATAGCTTTATGTGGAATTCCCTTTTTGGCGGGGTTTTATTCAAAGGATTTAATTTTAGAAATAGTTAGTTTTAGAAATTTAAATTTAATAGTTTTTTTTCTTTATTATATTTCTACAGGTTTAACAATGTTTTATACTATTCGGTTAATCATATATTTAATAGTAAATGATTTTAATTTAATTAGAATTTATAATTTATATGATGAGGATTATACTATATTAAAAAGAATATTTGTTTTATTATTTATAAGAGTTGTTAGAGGAAGATTTTTAAGTTGAATAATTTTTTCTTATCCTTATATAATTTATTTGCCTTTTAATTTAAAAATAATAGTAATTTATGTAAGAATTATTGGAGGTTTAATTGGTTATATAATTAGAAATATACAAATTTATTCAGTTAATAAATTTTTAATAACTTATAATATAAGTAATTTTTTATGTTTAATATGATTTATGCCTAATTTATCTACATATGGTTTAAGATATTATTTTATAAATTTTGGTCAAAATTTATTAAAAAATGTTGATATAGGATGAAGAGAAGTTTATAGTGGATGAGGAATGATGGAAATTATTAAAAAATATTCTATTTTTTATAATTTTTATCAAATAAATAATTTTAAAATTTATTTATTTAGATTTATTATTTGAATATTAATTAGATTATTTATATTATTATATAGTGTTTAATTATAATTATTTAAATAGCTTATAAATTAGAGCATAATATTGAAGATATTAAGGAAATAATTATTATTTTTAAATATTTATTTATAAAAATATAAAAATTTTATTTTTACAATGAAAATGTAAAGTTTTTATTAAACTATATAAACAAGAAAAGAAATATTAATGGAATTTAACCACTAAAAATTAAGTTAGCAGCTTATTTTTAAACTTTATATTTCATTTTTAATTGGAATTTATTATTCAATAATATCATTAACAGTGATATACCTCTATTTTGGTTTCAATTAATAAATAAGGAGTATATATTAAACTCATTCTTTTAAGTCGAAATTAAATGCAAATTTGCTTCTTATTTATTATAAGAAATATTATTTAATTATAAGATAAATTAAATTAAATTAATATTTTTTGAATGCAAATCAAATGTTTTATTTAAACTATAATCCTAATAAATAATTAAATTAAAAAAAAATTAATAATGAAATTTAATTAATAAAATTTATTATATTAATTAGTTCAGTTTAATATATTTTGATTTCATTCATGATATAGACCTAAAATTAAAATTAATAAAAAAAAAAATCTAATTTTAGTTCATAAAAAAAAGTTTACTATTTTAAATAAGGGGATAATTGGAAAAATTAAAGCAATTTCGACATCGAAAATTAAAAAAATAACTGTGATTAAAAAGAAGTGTAAAGAAAAAGGAATTCGTGCTGAAGATTTAGGGTCAAATCCACATTCAAAGGGGGAAGATTTTTCTCGATCAGAGAATGATTTTTTTGATAGAATAATTGATAATATTATTATAATATTAGAAATAAGTATAATAAGAAAAAAAATATTTATTATTAAAATTATTATTTATATTAAAAAAAATTAAACTTTTTGATTGGAAGTCAAATATACTAAATATATTATATAAATAATTAATTTCCTCATCAATAAATTGAAATGTAAAGGAATAATCAAACTACATCTACAAAGTGTCAATATCATGCTGCTGCTTCAAATCCAAAATGATGATTTTTAGAAAAATGGTTATTTAAATGTCGAATTAAACAAACTAGTAAAAATATTGTTCCAATAATAACATGTAATCCGTGGAAACCAGTTGCTATAAAAAAAGTTGATCCATAAATTCTATCTGCGATTGTAAATGGGGCTTCAAGATATTCATAAGCTTGAAGAATAGTGAAATAAATTCCTAGAATAATTGTAATAAAAAGACCTTGGGTAGTTTGAGAATTATTATTTTCTATTAGGGCATGATGAGCTCATGTCACAGATACACCAGATCTAATTAAAATAATAGTATTTAATAAAGGAATTTGGAATGGGTTAAATGGAGTAATACTTATTGGAGGTCATATGGCTCCAATTTCAATATTAGGAGAAAGACTTCTATGAAAAAATGCTCAAAAAAAAGATAAGAAAAAAAATACTTCAGAGATAATAAATAAAATTATTCCTCAACGAAGACCTTTTGTTACTAAAATAGTGTGTTTTCCTTGAAGAGTACCTTCTCGACAAATATCTCGTCATCATTGATATATAGTTAAAATAACAATTAAATAACCAAGAATTAATAAGTTAAAATTAAAGTTATGAAATCATTTAACTATTCCTGTAACTAAAGTTATAACTCCGATAGCTCCTGTTAAAGGTCAAGGGCTATAATCTACTAAATGGAATGGGTGATTGTGGGTGATTTTCATTATTAAATTATATATATATATATATATATTATTAATTAATTAACTTCTCTAGAGTATAATGTACTTAAAATAGCAATAACATAAGATTGAATAACCGCAACTGCTGATTCAAGAATTAATAGTAAGATTTGGATTAATACTAAGAATATAACTATATAATGATTTATACTAGGACCAGTTCCTCTAAGAAGAGTTATTAGTAAATGTCCAGCAATTATATTAGCTGTTAATCGTACAGCTAAAGTTCCTGGGCGAATAATATTACTAATTGTTTCAATTAAAACTATAAAAGGTATAAGAACTGAAGGTGTACCTTGCGGAATTATGTGAATAAATATATGTTGAGAATTATTTAATCACCCATAAATTATAAATCTTAATCATAAAGGTAATGAAATAGATAATGAAAGAGTTAAATGACTAGTTCTAGTAAAAATATATGGGAATAAACCTAAGAAATTATTAAATAAAATAAAAGAAAATATTGAAATAAAAATAAATGTAGATCCTTGAAAGTAATTGTTTTTTAATAGAGTTTTAAATTCATTATGAAGTTTAGATAAAATAAAATTTCAAAATATATAATGGCGATTAGGGATTAATCAAAATGAGTAGGGGATAAATATAATTCCTAAGATTGTTCTAATTCAGTTTAAAGAAAGACTAAAAATATTAGTTGAAGGATCAAAGATTGAAAATAAGTTTCTTATCATTTTCAAAATAAATTTTTTTTTTTAAAATTAAAATTATTATTTATATTAGAAAAATTAATATTATAAATGTAATAATTTATAATATTAAAAATTAAAAAAATTAAAATAAAAAAAAAAAAAGATAATAATCAATTAATTGGTATTATTTGAGGAATAAAAGAATATTACTTAAAATGTAATAATTTAAATTTGACATATTTATGTTATAAAATTAACTAATTCTTTTCATTAGAAGTAATTGCTAAATTACTATAAAATGGTTTAAGAGACCAGTACTTGCTTTCAGTCATCTAATGAAGAATAATTATTAATTCAATTAATAAAATTTTTAATTGAAATTCTTTCAATAACAATTGGTATAAAACTATGATTTGCACCACAAATTTCTGAACATTGTCCGAAAAAAATTCCTGGACGGTTAATAAAAAAATTAGTTTGGTTTAATCGTCCTGGGTTAGCATCTACCTTAACTCCTAATGAAGGAATAGTTCACGAGTGAATAACATCTGTGGCAGTTACTATAATTCGAATTTGATTATTTATTGGTAAAATAATTCGATTATCTACATCTAATAGACGGAAACTATTAGAATTTATTTCATTTGAGGGGATTATATATGAATCAAATTCAATATTATGAAAATCTGAATATTCATAACTTCAGTATCATTGATGACCAATTGACTTTAATGTAATTAAAGGATTATTTAGTTCATCTAGTAAGTAAAGTAAACGAAGAGAAGGTAAGGCAATAAAAATTAAAGTAACTGCTGGTAAAATTGTTCAAATTAATTCAATTATTTGACCTTCTAATAAAAATCGATTAACATATTTATTAATTAATAAACTTATTATTAAATATCCTACTAAAATAGTAATTATAATAAGAATAACTAAAGTATGATCATGGAAAAAGATAATTTGTTCCATTAAAGGAGAAGCTCTATTTTGAAAATTAAAATTAGATCATGTTGCTATTTCTAAAAAAAGGATAATAAACCTTTATAAATGGGGTTTAAATCCATTACATATAATCTGCCATATTAGAAATTTCTTAAAATAGGAAGTTCACTGTATGAATGTTCAGCGGGAGGGAAAGATTGATATCATTCAATTGATGAAGCTAAATTTAAAGAAAAAAGAGTAATTCGTTGATTAATTATTGATTCTCAAATAATAATTAATATAAATATAACAGCTAATAAAGAAATATAAGATCCTAATGAAGAAATAATATTTCATGAAATATATGAATCAGGGTAATCTGAATATCGTCGAGGTATCCCAGCTAATCCAAGGAAATGTTGAGGGAAAAAAGTTAAATTAACTCCAATAAATATAATAAGAAATTGAATTTTTAATAAATAAGGGTTTATACATAAACCAGTAAATAATGGGTATCAATGAATAAAACCTCCTATAATAGCAAAAACGGCTCCTATAGATAAAACATAGTGGAAATGAGCTACTACATAATAAGTATCATGAAGTATAATATCAATTGATGAATTAGAAAGAATTACTCCAGTTAATCCACCTACTGTAAATAAAAATACAAATCCTAATCTTCAAAGAATAGATGGGGAATAATTAATTTGAGTTCCATGGAAAGTAGCTAATCAACTAAAAATTTTAATTCCTGTAGGTACTGCAATAATTATTGTTGCGGATGTAAAATAAGCTCGTGTATCAATATCTATTCCTACAGTAAATATATGATGAGCTCAAACAATAAAACCTAATAAACCAATAGCTAGTATAGCATAAATTATTCCTAGACAACCAAATGTTTCCTTTTTTCCTCTTTCTTGAGAAATAATATGTGAAATTATTCCAAATCCAGGTAAAATTAAAATATAAACTTCAGGATGACCAAAAAATCAAAATAAATGTTGGTATAAAATAGGATCTCCTCCTCCAGCGGGGTCAAAAAATGAAGTATTTAAATTTCGATCAGTTAAAAGTATAGTAATAGCTCCAGCTAGAACTGGAAGAGATAATAATAAAAGAAATGCTGTAATACCTACTGCTCAAACAAATAAAGGTATTTGATCAAATGATAAATTTCTTAATCGTATATTAATAATTGTGGTAATAAAATTAATAGCACCTAAAATTGATGAAATACCTGCTAAATGTAGGGAAAAAATAGCTAAATCTACTGATCTACCTCTATGAGCAATATTAGATGAAAGTGGGGGGTAAACTGTTCATCCTGTTCCGGCTCCATTTTCTACAATTCTTCTTGAAATTAGAAGAGTTAAAGAAGGGGGAAGAAGTCAAAAACTTATATTGTTTATTCGAGGGAATGCTATATCTGGGGCTCCTAATATTAATGGAATTAATCAATTACCAAATCCACCAATTATGATTGGTATAACTATAAAAAAAATTATAATAAAAGCATGGGCTGTAACAATAGTATTATAAATTTGATCATCTCCAATTAAAGAACCTGGGTTACCTAATTCAGCACGAATTAATAATCTTAAAGAAGTTCCTACTATACCTGCTCAAATACCAAAAATAAAATATAATGTTCCAATATCTTTATGATTTGTTGAATAAAGTCATTTTCGCTAAAAAATAAAATGGCTGAGGGAAATAAGCGATAAATTGTAAATTTATTAACGAGAATTATATCTCTTTTATTAAAATAAATAAAGCTTTATATTCAAGAATGATTTAAAATTGCAAATTTTAAGGAGTAAATAATTATTACTAAGGCTTAAAGAATAATTCTTTATAAATAATTTTGAAGACTATTAGTTTATTTAACTTAAAACCTTATAGATAAAAAAAAGTTCTAAGAATTATTCCTGAAAGAGAAAAAAAAGAAAAAATATTAATTAATAAAAATTTATTATTTTTTATAAAAATTTTAAATCATTTTATTTTAATATAATTAAACATAAAAGTGGAATAAATAATACGAATATAAAAAAATAATAAAATTAAACTTATTATTACTAAAATAAAAGTTAATAAATATATATTATTTATAATTAAAAAATTAATAATAATTCATTTAGGGAAAAATCCGATAAATGGGGGTAATCCCCCTAAAGATAAAAAATTAATTATTAAATTAATTTTTATTAGGGAATTTATATTATTGATAAATAATTGATTAATAAAAAATATATTTAAAATATAAAATAAAAAACATATTATACTAATTATGAATGAATATAAAAATAAATAAAATAATCATATATTTTCTCTAATTATGATTGATGATAATATTCAGCTTAAATTATTAATTGAAGAAAAAGCCATAATTTTACGCAAAGAAGTTTGATTTAATCCCCCTAAAGCTCCAATAATAGCATTTAAAATAATAACAATTAAAATGAAATTTTTATTAAAATAATATGATAAAATAATTATGGGGGTAATTTTTTGTCATGTTATTAAAATAAAATTATTAAATCAAGATAAACCTTCTACAATATTAGGGAATCAAAAATGAAAGGGAGAAGCTCCTATTTTCATTAATATAGATGAATTAATTATAATCGATAAAAAAAAAATTATTTCAAAATTTTTTAATAAAATTATTTTTAATAAAATTGAAAATAGAAAGTTAATTGAGGCGATAGATTGTGTTAGAAAATATTTAAGAGATGCTTCTGTAGATAATAAATTATTTGAATTTGAAATTAGGGGGATAAATCTTAATAAGTTAATTTCTAACCCAATTCAACATCCTAATCAAGAATTAGATGAAATTGAAATTAATGTTCTAAAAATTAAAATAAAAAAAAAAAATATTTTAGTAGAATTAAAGGAAAAAAAAATTTAAAATAATTTAATAAATATTTAAGAATTAAAAGTTCTTTATTAAAAATAATTATATTTTAGTGTAAGAAGCATAATAGTTTTTGATACTATAGGGTATAGTTTAATTCTATAAAATATAATAAAGGTAAATTTTAATTTACTTAATTTATCCTATCAGAATAATCCTTTAATCAGGCACTTTATTTTTAAAAAAAAGGGTTATTCTTTATAGTTGGGGTATGAACCCAAAAGCTTAATTTAGCTTATTTTTAA